TCAATAGAGATGGATATATTCCACAGATTGATTCTTCGTTTACTAGAATTTGACCCTATACTGTGGAATACTTGAACGGTCGATTTTTGTTTCTTTTTGCTATAATAATATGAATTATGAATAGCTAAGAATGAATCTGAATACTTACTAGGAAAAAGAAGATCCAAGTAGTTTAGAAAATTATTCTGAATGTCAAATTTTCTTATGCATATGTGAGCCCGCTTAGCTCAGAGGTTAGAGCATCGCATTTGTAATGCGATGGTCATCGGTTCGATTCCGATAGCCGGCTTTTACGGTTTTTTTTTTATTTTTTACATGATTGATAATGTCTCTTTGAAATCAAAAACTTTTGAAAAGACCTCTTTTTTCAAGAGTCCTCAATCTATTATGGCGTAGAAACTTGCAACTAGTAAGAAAAAAGGAGGAGTTATATTTGGTCTATACAGACCAAATCAAGAAAGGAAAAGATCCTTTTTTATTTATATATTTCATATATACAATTATATACAATAACAAAGTCTGATACAATTTATCTCATTATTCTTTGTCGTACAATATTTCCCTTAGTTATTATTTAGTTTAGTTTTAATTTAGACTTATTCTGTAAAATGGAATTGCAAATAAGGAGTCTTTATGTCGCGTTACCGAGGGCCTCGTTTCAAAAAAATACGCCGGCTGGGGGCTTTACCGGGACTAACTAGTAAAAGACCTAGAGTTGGAAGTGAGCTTAGAAACCAATCACGTTCTGGTAAAAGATCCCAATATCGTATTCGTCTAGAAGAAAAACAAAAATTGCGTTTTCATTATGGTCTTACAGAACGACAATTGCTTAAATATGTCCGTATTGCCGGAAAAGCGAAAGGTTCAACAGGTCAGGTTTTACTACAATTACTTGAAATGCGTTTGGATAATATCCTTTTTAGATTGAGCATGGCTTCGACTATTCCTGGAGCCCGCCAATTAGTTAATCACAGGCATATTTTAGTTAATGGACGGATAGTAGATATACCGAGTTATCGTTGCAAACCCAGCGATATTATTACAGCGAAGGATGATAAGAAATCCAGAATTCTGATTCACAATTCTATTGATTCAACTCCGCATGAGGAATTGCCAAAACATTTGACTCTTCACGCATTCCAATATAAAGGACTAGTCAATCAAATAATAGATAGTAAGGGGGTCGGTTTGAAAATAAATGAATTGCTAGTCGTAGAATATTATTCTCGTCAAACTTAAACCTCACTCAAATAAGAAGGGTTCGAGCAATCTTACTTCGCTTTCGACGCATAAATAGATCGGAAGCGAGAATTTTATTCCTTATCTTTCCAATAGTTTTGGATCAAAGAAATTAGAGATAGAGAACCAATATCGTCTAGCTATTAGACTAATATTATCCCTTATTCGATACATTCTGGTCAGTAACAGTGGTGAATTGGGTAAAGTGCGGAAAGAGAGGGATTCGAACCCTCGGTAAACAAAAGTCTACATAGCAGTTCCGATGCTACGCCTTGAACCGCTCGGCCATCTCTCCTACATAATGATTATGGCTCAAAAACCGAGTGATTCGCCAGTTATTCATAATTTGCTTATTTAATCGGTACGAACAATAAATCCTAACTATAAAAATAGAAAAGAAAGGTCTTTGCTTCACAGCTCAGGTAATAAAGAAAATGTCATGTTATTAGTCTATTTTTATGTTATTTCGTACTGGCCAATTCCTTTGTTTGTAGGAGCGTTTTCCTACAAGAGGTAATGAAGAATTATAGAATGTATTGTTAGCTATGCCTAGATCGCAGATAAATGGAAATTTTATTGATAAAACCTTTACAATTATAGCCAATATCTTATTACAAATAATTCCGACAACTTCAGGAGAAAAAGAGGCATTTACTTACTACAGAGATGGTGCGGTTTGATTCTTTTTTTATCATCCAAAGACACACGATTTGGGCTAGAAAAAAAGATTACTGAAAGAAATCTACACTTGTTGAAGGTGAAGTTTATAAATAGAGCAATTCCTTCTGTCGTGTATCCTCGAGTAATGCCACCTCAGATGCTTCAATTGTCGATTGGAGTATTGAGCGAAAGGTTACACCTATAGTCTATATTACAATTCCAGGTTAATCGGATTTTACTAGTACCAATAGGGGGCATATGGGAAAAAGCACTACACCTAGAAATCAACAACACCAAAACTTTGTTATTTATTTTTATTAAAGAGTAACCCCTTTCTCCTTATCAGGGTTGGGGCTAGCAAAAATGGCTGGGACAACAAATATCCATCTCGTTGGTACTTTGGATACCCGTATAACCATCGAAGATTGTTGAAGTGACCAAGTCCTATAAATAGGGAGCGTTGAGGACAAATAAATTGTTGGAGTTACCATTTCTATCTAATCCTAACACGTTTGATGGTAAGAAAAAATCTTTTGCAGAAAGGTTGGTTAGAGATTTATTGTAAAAACACTAGCCCCGCTCAGTTTATAATGAGAATATT